GAAGTAATACTCCGGGTTATTACAAACAAAAAGCAAAAGCAAATTCTTTTTACCACTCAGTACCTACTCATTATTAGTTAATAAATAACTCTAATGATTGGATTTCTATGCTTATTCTGAGAGGAAATGAAATATTCAAATGATTTTTCATCGAATGACTATTCATCTATTTATTTTGATGTACATAGTGGTGAGAAAGCTCTATGGAAAAATGGTGGTTCAATTCGATGTTATCCAATGTGGAGTTAAAATACAGGTGTATGCTAAGTAAATCAATCGATAGTTTTGGTCCTATTGAAAATATCAGTGTAAGTGAAGACAAAATTCTAAATGATACAGATAAAAATCCAGACGATTGGGGGAATAGTGAGAGTTCTAGTTACAGCAGTGTTGATCGTTTAGCCGGGGGCAGGGGTATTCGGAATTGCAGTGCTGATGACACTTTGTTAGTTCGGGATAGTAATAGGGGTAGTTATACCATATATTTTGATATGGAAAATCGAATTTTTGAGATTGACAACGATCATTCTTTTATGAGTGAACTAGAAAGTTCTTTTTCTAATTATTGGAAGTCTAGTTATTTGAATACTAGTTATTTGAATAATAGGTCTAGTAGGGACGACTCCCACTATGATTATGATACTAAATATAGGTGGAATAATTACATCACTAGTTGTATTGATAGTCACCTTCATTCTCAAATCTGCATTGATAGTTATATTTTAAGTGGCAGTGACAATTCCAGCGAAGGTTACGTTTATAGTTCCATTTTTGGTGAAAGTGGAAACAATAGTGAAAACGCAAGGTCCAGTCTAAGAACTAGCACGAAGATTAGGGATTTTATTAGAAGGGAAAATTCTCATGATCTTGATGTAACTCAAAAATACAGACATTTGTGGGTTCAATGCGAAATTTGTTATGGATTAAATTATAAGAAAATTTTGAAATCAAGAATGAATATTTGTGAACAATGTGGATATCATTTGAAAATGAGCAGTTCAGATAGAATTGAACTTTTGATTGATCCGGGTACTTGGGATCCTATGGATGAAGACATGGTATCTCGGGATCCCATCGAATTTCATTCGGAGGGCGAACCTTATAAAGGTCGTATTGATTCTTATCAAAGAAAGACAGGATTAACCGAAGCCATTCAAACAGGTATAGGTCAACTAAATGGCATTCCCGTAGCAATTGGGGTTATGGATTTTCAGTTTATGGGGGGTAGTATGGGATCCGTAGTAGGCGAGAAAATCACTCGTTTGATCGAGTATGCTGCCAATAAGTTTTTACCTCTTATTCTAGTGTGTGCTTCCGGGGGAGCGCGTATGCAAGAAGGAAGTTTGAGCTTGATGCAAATGGCTAAAATATCTTCCGCTTTATATGATTATCAATCGAATAAAAAGTTATTTTATATCTCAATCCTTACGTCGCCTACGACTGGGGGCGTGACGGCGAGTTTTGGTATGTTAGGGGATATCATTATTGCTGAACCCAACGCACACATTGCATTTGCAGGTAAAAGAGTAATTGAACAAACATTGAATAAGACAGTACCCGAAGGTTCACAAGCAGCTGAATTTTTATTCCATAAGGGTTTATTCGATTCAATCGTACCGCGTAATCTTTTAAAGGGCGTTCTGAATGAGTTATTTCAGCTCCACGCTTTCTTTCCTTTGAATCATAAATTGAATCATAAATCAAGTAGATCTTTAACTTAATTAAATTATTTAAATTATTTTCTTTCTTTTTATTTCTTTATTTCGGGCAAACAAGTATTTATTTATTGGAATTCAAGGAAAAATCGGAAGAATGGTTTTTTTTGTGACATAACATAAGAGTCAATTTAGAATAGAAGGACATGCAGATGATTTTTTTTTAGCGATATTTATGATTACTCCTAATTTTGATTCCTGATTATTGCTAATCTCTATCAACAAGGTAAAAGAACAAAAATTCTTTCTTACACGAAATTGTTCTTAAATTGGGCTAAGGTAAATAAAAAAGAAAACGAATTTCATTTTCTTTTCTTACCTATCCCTATATATAGAAATATGCAATATAGAAATATGCAAAATATAGAGTCTTGTATATTTCTATATCTCGCATATTTCTATATATAGACTGTCGCGCAAGAATACTCTTTTTTTTATTATTATTATTAAATTTAAATAAAGTTAAATTAGAAAATGAAAATTATTAATTATTTATAATTATAAGACAAGAAAAAGATAAAAGAATAACAAAGCTTATCCCACAAATATTTTATGTAGAAACACATATATTTCATGTAGAAAAATAAATAAGTCTATTTAGTTAGTTTTACACTACTTACACTTTATTATATATAGTTATTTCCATATACTTAGTATAATCTTAATGATTATAAGATATCTTTCTAACATAACAAAACAATATTATATATGAATAGGTAAAAATATTAATATAACAATTTAATAATTTAATAACAGTTAATTTAATAACAATTAAAAATTCAATATAAGAATAAAAAATAGGTACAAATATTAAATCGAGGTGCCCATTTCTATGACAATTCTCAACAATTTCCCCTCTATTTTTGTGCCTTTAGTGGGGTTAGTATTTCCGGCAATTGCAATGGCTTCTCTATTTCTTTATGTTCAAAAAAACAAGATTTTTTAGATCCGATGGGGGGAAATTTCATCTATTTTTTTTTTTCAAGACTTAGACTTGGATCATAACACAGATATCTATTTAGTATAATAGGGTATACCATACAGCTTCCTTCAAACAGAAAGGAAAGGATTCTTAATTTCTATAGGCATAAAGATGATATATGAGTAAATGGTCGATTTGAAAATAAATTACGATCGGATACTTAAACTAACTGTAAAGCCAATATATCCATATGTGTGGAGATAGGGAATCATCTGAGGGGTTTTCTAGTTTTTTAGATTTACGGAATTGGATGAATTTTTCCTAACGATTCACATCAGAATAGCGCGAGTTGATGAAAATGACTTCGGAAACAAAAAAAAGTACAGTCAAATTCGTTTTTGCTAGTCTCCCACTTCCAATAAAATGCAACTGGATCTAGTATGAATTGGCGATCAGAATGTATATGGATAGAACTTATAGCGGGGTCTCGAAAAACAAGTAATTTCTGCTGGGCCTTTATACTTTTTTTAGGTTCATTGGGATTTTTATTGGTTGGGATTTCCAGTTATCTTGACAGAAATTTGATATCTTTATTTCCGTCTCAGCAAATAATTTTTTTTCCACAAGGAATCGTGATGTCTTTCTATGGGATCGCCGGTTTATTTATTAGTTCTTATTTGTGGTGCACAATTTTGTGGAATGTGGGTAGTGGGTATGATCGATTTGATAGAAACGAGGGAATAGTATGTATTTTTCGTTGGGGCTTTCCCGGAAAAAATCGTCGCATCTTACTCCGATTCCTTATGAAAGATGTTCAGTCTATCCGAATAGAAGTTAAAGAGGGTATTTATACTCGGCATGCCCTTTATCTGGAAATCAAAGGACAGGGGGTCATTCCTTTGACTCGTACTGATGAGAATTTGACTCCACGAGAAATTGAGCAAAAAGCAGCGGAATTGGCCTATTTTTTGCGTGTACCAATTGAAGTATTTTGAAATGAACTAAAGAATGACCATTTTTTTAGCAAGAATGAAAAATCCAAGAGTCTCCCTCTTTTTTTCTTTTTTTAGAGTATAAGTTTTTTTTTAGAGTATAAGTTAAAGTTAACGGGTATTTCGTCACAATGCTGATGAACCAAAGAAGATGCATATTAATTATATCTATACAGAACATTTATAAAAAAAAAGCTTTTTTTGTCCGCAAACCAACCCTTTCTTTTATGCGTATGTAAAGTCATTAAATTCAGTAAAAAAAAAATAACTAACAAATTTAAATACTAGACTGATCTCAGAGATCAAAACAAAACATTTCAGAATAATAGATAGAATAAAGAAATTTTTTTAAATTGATACGTTAGATATGGATCGATCATATCTTGTATATTATCTCTACTTTATTTTTGTCAACCGACTCCTCTTTTTTATCTTTTTTATTCCTTAATAAGCAAAGGATTGGAAGACTTAAAATTATAACCCTTCCATCTTATTTTGCTTTTTCCACTTACTTTTGATTATCACACCATTCTTCATAAATTTCTCTTAATTACTCCTGCGGCTATGGGCAGTTGACCGATTTTTTTTTTCAAAATATTTGCTATTTTTTTTGGTAGAAAGGTATTCTTTTATCTCGAAAGCCTAATTTGATTTGAAGTGACTCTTTTGAGCATTCATCGAAAAAAGAGAATTGCTTTGAATTTTTAAGCAATTGGGATATTTGGAAACAATATTATTTTTCTTCATTCGTGTACTCTTTCTTCTTCTTCGGCTATTTCTGTATTCTTTCTAAATTTAAGGACTAACCAACGACTGACAAATAAAAAACGCGGAATGGGTTCAGAGATTTGAAGCCTTGTAATAGAACTTATAATTGATCGAAATATTAAATCGGATAAAGTCGACGAATGAGATGGGTTCATTAAAAATTCACAGACAAAACAATGAAAAAAAAAAAGCATTCTCTCCGTTTCTATATCTTATATCTATAGTCTTTTTGCCCTGGTTAATCTCTTTTTCATTTAATAAAAGTCTGGAATCTTGGATGATTAATTGGTGGAATACCAGTAAATCCGAAACCTTTTTTAATGATAGGCACGAAAAGTTTATTCTAGAAAGATTCATAGAATTAGAGGAACTCTTCTTTTTTGACGAAATGATAAAGGAATACCCGGAAACACATCTACAAAGGTTTCATAGCATAATCCACAAAGAAACGATCCAATTGATCAAGATACACAATGAGGATCGTATCCATACGATTTTTCGCTTCTCGACAAATATAATCTCTTTCCTTATTCTAAGTGGTTATTCTATTCTAGGTAATGAAGAACTTCTTATTCTTAATTCTTGGGTTCAAGAATTCCTATATAATTTAAGTGACACAATAAAAGCTTTTTCTATTCTTTTGGTAACTGATTTATGTATAGGATTCCATTCACCCCACGGTTGGGAACTAATGATTGGCTCCGTCTACAAAGATTTTGGATTTGCTCATAACGATCAAATTATATCGGGACTTGTTTCCACCTTTCCGGTTATTCTAGATACAATTTTTAAATATTGGATTTTCCGTTATTTAAATCGTCTATCTCCGTCACTCGTAGTGATTTATCATTCAATGAATGACTGAAAGATGATCCATCAATCCAATTAAAATGTTTCTTATTTTGTACAGTTCAAAATCGTATTTTTTTATACAATTATTTTCCATCTAAGAGTTTCGGATTCTTCTCATATTTTAGAATTTGTAAAAATTGTTCAGTAAATAACAGCATCGTGGATAGGGAACTCGCCTAGTGCCCTACCTAATTTTATTGTAGAAATTTTTTGGATCAACGATTGGACCATGCAAACTAGAAAGACCTTTTCTTGGCTAAAGAAAGAGATTATTCGTTCCATTTCCGTATCACTCATGATATATATAATAACTCCGGAATCCATTTCAAACGCATATCCCATTTTTGCACAGCAGGGTTATGAAAATCCACGCGAAGCAACTGGCCGTATTGTATGCGCCAATTGTCATTTAGCTAATAAGCCCGTAGAAATTGAAGTTCCACAAGCGGTACTTCCGGATACTGTATTTGAAGCAGTTGTTCGAATTCCTTATGATATGCAACTGAAACAAGTTCTTGCTAATGGTAAAAGGGGAGCTTTGAATGTGGGGGCTGTTCTTATTTTACCCGATGGATTTGAATTAGCCCCCCCCGAACGTATTTCGCCAGAGATGAAAGAAAAGATGGGTAATCTATCTTTTCAGAGTTATCGCCCCACTAAAAAAAATATTCTTGTGATAGGGCCTGTTCCCGGTCAGAAATATAGTGAAATAACCTTTCCTATTCTTTCTCCGGACCCCGCTACTAAAAAAGATGTTCACTTCTTAAAATATCCCATATATGTAGGTGGAAACAGAGGAAGGGGTCAGATTTATCCCGACGGGAGCAAGAGTAACAATACGGTTTATAATGCTACAGCGGCAGGTGTCGTAAGCAGAATTATACGAAAAGAAAAGGGGGGGTACGAAATAACCATAACAGATGCGCCCGAGGGGCGTCAAGTGGTTGATATTATCCCTCCAGGACCAGAACTTCTTGTTTCAGAGGGTGAATCCGTCAAACGTGATCAACCATTAACGAGTAATCCTAATGTGGGCGGATTTGGTCAGGGAGATGCAGAAATAGTACTTCAAGACCCATTACGTGTTCAAGGACTTTTGTTCTTTTTTGCATCTGTTATTTTGGCACAAATCTTTTTGATTCTTAAAAAGAAACAGTTTGAAAAGGTTCAATTGTCCGAAATGAATTTCTAGATATGCCGATTTATCAAATTCAAGTTATTAAAAAAAAACAAAATTCTAAGAAGAATTTTTTGATCATCAAAAAAAAAATTGTTAAAATTGTTTTTGTTTCTATTCTTTTTATATAATACCAGATTATATTAGATTATATCAGATTTTTTTTAGAAATTCCTTGTACTACATTTCTAGTCATAGTATGTATATTGGTAATTGGTAAAAAGACTAGTTGATTTTATTCCTTTTATTTGTTTTCTTTTTTTTTTAATCTAAACTAGAGCGGTGTGATTGTATCCCTATTGTCAGACTTAATTGTCATAGAATCTATAAATAGCTTTTCTATTCTAATAGAATCAAATTCAACTAGATACTAAGCATAAGATAAGGAAGCGGAAAAGTAAAGGCGAAATAAGGAAAACAAAGAATTCTAGGAGGTATTATTTCTAATCGTTTTCCTAGTCTTCGGCACAAGAAAAGAAATTTTCTACACCTCTTTCTTGTGTCGAAATAATAATGATTCTTGATCCCACTCATCAAAGATTTGAATTCTTAGTTCATATATTTTTTTTTTCAGGTTCATAATAACCTTGCTTTATACTTTAGAAAGGAAAATTTGTTTAGCTTTACTGAATGGAATTTTTTTGATTGAATATCAGAAAAAGGGTAGTCCCCCCTTTTTTTTTGATTTATACGACTAAAGTATTATGTTTATTAAGAACTCGGCGGGCCCCCTCGAATCAGATTGAGAAAAAAAGGGGGGGCCCGCTGCATTCTTATGCTTTCGGGTCTACAACTCAGTTCATCCTATTACTACAGGGATGAGCCCAATCCGGAATATGACCCATAAAAGAAAATGCCTATTAAACCGATCACAAGAATACCAGTTACAGTACCTATTATCCAAAGAGGAATTCTTCCAGTAGTATCGGCCATTTATTCTACTTCCCTCCACATTTAATCAAATCGTCATGCTAGAGACATAAACAGTCATAGATAAGTATGAGATGATATCTTTCCGATGGGTTAAGATAATTCTTACTCTTATTTTCTTTTTTTTTTTATTCTTTTTTTTAT